CAAATCCCCATCCGAACTCAAATGCGGATTGATATTTTGTTGGAAAAATCCAAGAATCTGGATTGAATTCTCGTGTCGTAAGAAAAAAAAAAAAAAAGAATTTGGCAAGAATAAATTTTTTTATTGAACGTGTTGATTCATATTTATTTTTACTACTTTCTCATATATATTTTATCATATTCTATTCATTTTTATTTTTATTCGATCCTCCCGGAGTTCATTCTCCGGGCAACTCCCTTTAACCGGTGGATTCCTTTCAACTTACTTCTTTTATGATCTCATTGGAAATCATATAAAGACAATTCCTATTTGATATAGCTATTTGTGCAAGTATTTTACGATTAAGAAGCAACTGTCTCTTGTACAGATCATTTATTAATCTACTATAACTATAGCATACCCCCCTTTCACGAATTGCTGCATTTATTCGAGTGATCCACAAACGACGAAAATTGATTTTTTGCTTATCCCTATCCCGATGAGCCGAAACCAAAGCTCTTATTTTTTGTTGAGTAATAGTTCGAGTAAGTCTTGAATGAGCCCCCCGAAAGCTTGATGCAAATAAACGAATTTTTGTTCTACGTCTCCGAGCGATATATCCCCGTCTAATTCTGGTCATTGAATAAATGAAACTTTAACGAATAACTAATAGATTTCCTTTCTTTTAGTTATTCTTTTGCCCCTTTCCTAGTATATTAATAACAAAACGGATTTTTCCAATGTATAAACTAAAAATTCCAATGGCTTTGGCTACTATAACCTTCCCAACCACTATTTTTTATTTTTTCTAGGCATTTCACCTCGAAATACGAAATTGTACTATATATACTAGGTATTAAAAAAATAGCACTGATAAAGAAATAGTGGATTCCATCGTTTCTATGGTTACTTCTTAAACGGTGAGGTCTTCTCTATACACCGGAGCCTTTACTTCATTTAATCAATGTTATTGCTAACTTGTATAGTTCACATTCTTCGGCTCTACCCATGAATTATTCAGTAATAGGTCTTTCACAACGAGCTCTACCTATACAGTAACGGTATTTAATTATGAAGGTTGGCTGGGTAGCTGACCCTGTTAGTCCGTTCTTACATTCTTACAAGAGGCGTCTATGTTAACTAAGATTTCCTCCGCTTAATGGATAGCCATTTGCTACCAATGGAGAACTGCTTCTCATCTTGAATTGAGGTGAGTGGATTTACACCAATAGAAACCATAAATTTCATACACAATAAAAGGGATCTGATTCATTTTCTTATTTTTAGATAGGAAATGTAGTTCGTTTTTCCCTTCTATCCTATTTGATCATTGATATTCGAACATTGTTCTCGTTCCTTTGTTCTAGTTCATGATCTGAACGAGTCGCACATACACCCTAGTACATGTTCCTCGACGCTGAGGGCATCCCCGAAGCGCGGGGGATTTTGTGACATTTCTAATTGGCTGTCTTGTATTTCTAATAAGTTGTTTAATCGTTGGCATGTTGAATCATATACATAATGGGCTGGTTTAGATCGATCCTAACCGGATGATTTTGAATTACTTTTATTCAATAGATTCAATAGAAGAGTAAATAAAAGTCATAGAATATTAAAGAATATTAAACTCGGCAGGGTTAACTTCAAATCACGAATTGACGCGAAATACAGGCTATTGTCATTCAACCGCTACAAGATCAACAATCCCATAAGCTTGGGCCTCTGTTGCTGACATAAAAATATCTCTTTCCATGTCTTCGGATACAACCCATATGGGTTTGCCCGTTCTTTGTACATAAACCCTTGTCAGGGTTTCACGCAGTTTCAGCAGTTCTCCCACTTCCAGGATGAATTCTCCCGTTGCTACTTCAGAAAAAGAACCAGCAGGTTGATGGATCATTACCCTGATGATATAAGATAATAAAAGGTTTCTCTATTTCGCATGATGAGGGGAAGATAAAAGAAACATAAAAGAATAACAAGAAAAAAAGATAGAATTGAACAACCGTACGGGCATTATGCATTGCATACGGCTTTACAATAAAATTGACCCTTACCTTTCATCAAAGAAATAAAAAAAAATAGGATCGATCAGACCCTGGTCGGTAAATGATCAACTTACCACCCTTCCTTTCGGAGGAATTCAAAAATACTATGATGGCTCCGTTGCTTTATATATTTATTATATTTTTTTGTCTGTGATTTGTCTGTCATTCAGCAATCCCAAAGTTGCTTTTTTATTTGATCAAATAAACTAAGGAAAAAAGAATCTTATTTTTTTTTCGCTCTATAAGTTAAGAGACCCCTGGTGTGAAAAAAAGTTTGTGACGCTGAACTGGACTTCCGATAATAAAATAGGAAATACCTTTTTCTCATATTACTCTCTCGATACATAATCTAATGTTTTGAAAACAAAATTCCTTATATCGAATTCAAAGTGCCATGCTATTATTACTTAATATTCATATTTCATATGGCGAAGGCATAGTCTTCTTTTTTCTCTCAAATAAAAGCCTCATTG